ATGGGAATAACCCGTCCTCCTCGCTTTGAAACAAGGGGCGCTTCCGGTTCTGTGCGTGCTTCAAACAATTTTCTCCATATTACCATATCTCTAGAGTCAATAATTTTCTATGAGAAACTAATGAACTCAATCACTTGCTGCCGTTACTCAACAGTTTTCTGTTGAGGTCTATCCCATAGAGGTACTCTAATTGGATCAGTGATCGATTTCTAGGTTTCGTCGTAAACCTAATTGGTTACTTCCAATTACGTAAATCAATAGTTCAAACCGCACTCAAAGGTAGGGCATTTCCCATTGATATAGGAATTTCTGTACCAGAAACAATGGTATCTCCAATTATAGCCCCTCTGGGATGTAAAATATATCTCTTCTCACCATCCCCATAGTGTATAAGACAAATGTATGTATTTCGATTAGGGTCATATTCTATGGTTACGATTCTACCAGATATGTCTTTGTGATTCCGTCGAAAATCGATTTGACGGTATAGGCGCTTATGACCTCCCCCTCTATGCCTTACGGTAATGATTCCTCTGGCATTACGACCTTTACTACAACGATGCTGTCCATAGATCAAATTATTTCGTTTCACTTGATTGTCTACGGCTCCATTGCGTGTACTTGAGCTAGAAGTTTTGTATAAATGTATTGCCGTGTTATGAAGTATTTTTATTGAAGTTCTTTTCTCTAGAATCTCTAGAAGAGGTAGAATAGAATAACCCGGTGTAAGCGTAATGATCATACATCTGTAATGCATTGTATGTCCCATAATAGGTCCCATTCTTCTACCCTTTCAGTGGAGTCGATGACTATTCATAGCTAATACCTTAACACCAAAGAAGAGTTCGACCCAATACTGGATTTCTGGCTTAGTGGATCCTGATTGGATATTCGAAGTATATTGATTCTTCCCCAATAACCGAAGACCTTTTCCTGTAACTATTGCATATTGGATTCCATCCATAAATCCATTTTCTTCCTTATGAGTTCAGTATCGATCAGAATTCTAGTTCTTACTGTTCCTATGTTATTGTATGAATATACTATATCAATTCGCCTTATGTATGTATGGATGATGAGATTCCATTGATACAGAGCCAATTCCGATAGACTTATTGAACGTTCCCATTAGTGTGCATCCAGTAGGAATTGAACCTACGAATTTGCCAATTATGAGTTGGGCGCTTTAACCATTCAGCCATGGATGCTTAACATAAGAGGTATCCTCATAATCTCAAAAAGGTATAATCATAATCTATACATTGGATCAAGAACGGGGTCAGAGGGATCAAAAACTGCTGATTCGTATAAAGCCATCGAACCGGCCCAACCAGCAACTAGAGCTGTGTGCATTCTATGAACAGAAAGCAATCGACCGCGATCATTCAATACGACAGACAGTATGAATACGATACCAAGGCAAAGCCATGAAAATACCCCTTTATCAAAGAGAAATAGAGACTATGTCGCTTTCTTTTCTCGCATTCAATAAGAAGGCTCTATATTGTGTAGCTAAACTCTTTTTTCAGTAGATTCTGTATCAGAAAGCGTGAATATTGATTTCATTCCATTGAGAATAACAGAACAACTCTGTTCGTAAGAACAAAGAGAAGCAGATCTATTCTATACCCGATAAGTGCCAATACGCAATGGGAAGATTAGTTCTATTTCGGGGAATCCATGAATGGATATATAAACCAAATCCGGATTTGGAAAGAAGAAATCCAAGGATTCGAAAAAGAAATCCTGCAAATCAAAAAGAGTATGATAAAAATACATTCTATTCATGAAGAATGTCTCATTAACTAGATAAAGAAGGAGGGAAAAATCGACGAATTACAAAAAGAAGTTGAAGGATTTGAAAAAGAAATCCTGGAAATCGAAAGTAGATCTATTATAGATAGATTTTGATACCCTAAGATAGAAATAAACTAGGTTCGATCCTGTTCTATTCAGTATGAGAACTGGCAGCATGTTTCACGTTGAACACTAGATTGAGGAAAAAAGAGATTATTCGTAATACCGAGAAGGTATTTTCGAATATATATATAAATAGTCCATTGTGCACCTAATGCTTATGTCATAATAGATCCGAACACTTGCCTCGGATCGACTTCAATATCATAATTGCTCTAGTGAATAACTCAAAAAAAAATAGATGGATGATAGATAGAAAAGGACTCATCATAAAGAAAATATCTATCTTTCAAAGGTTCATTAAAAACTTGACTCTTGGCAAGTCTCTTTGTATGTGTTGTCCGGAAAGAGGAGGACTTAATGACTATTATTCGTTCGCCGGAACCAGAAGTGAAAATTCTTGTGGATAGGGATCCTATAAAAACATCTTTCGAGGAATGGGCGAGACCCGGCCATTTTTCAAGAACAATAGCTAAGGGCCCTGATACCACCACTTGGATCTGGAATCTACATGCTGATGCTCACGATTTCGATAGTCATACCAGTGATTTGGAGGAGATCTCCCGAAAAGTTTTTAGTGCTC